ATGGAATTGACACTAGGGCTCATCCTACTAATAGTGCTGACGTATGGATTGAAGGCCCCTACTCTAAGATTAGCAACATTAGGTTTAGGAGCTATAATACTTATGGTAGCTGCTGGATTATTAGCTGAACCCCATCTGCTATGTTGGACACAAGCTCTTAAAATGTTGGTAATGCTAAGTGGGTTAGCCATACTCTGTATGCTGGACCGTCGCACAACGCATAGAACAAGCTCTTTATTGATTTTATTAGTGATCTTAGGTAATTTATTACTTATTGGCTCAACCAATTTAATTTCAATATATTTAGCATTAGAAATGCAAACATTATGTATGTTTATATTAGTAGCTTATGATAAGAACTCATTGTTATCAGCAGAAGCTGGGTTAAAATACTTTGTGTTGGGGGCGTTATCTTCGGGGTTATTCCTTTTTGGTTGTGCCTTAATTTATGGTTCTACGGGAGAACTTGACCTTCAATTTATTCGTATGAGTAGTTTATCTTATGAAGCATTAGCTGGTAAGTGTCTTATTACTGTCTCATTATTATTTAAAGTATCTGCAGCTCCCTTTCATATGTGGGCCCCCGATGTATATGAAGGGGCTCCAACTTGGGTAGCTGCGCTATTATCCCTTGTGCCTAAATTAGGAGTATTAGCTATTATAATACAAATTGGCTTAAATGAAATAGGATTATTAATGGCCGGATTAATATCTTTATTTATAGGGTCTATCGGAGCTTTAAATCAAACTCGTATAAAAAGATTATTAGCTTATAGTGGAATAGGCCATATAGGGTTTGTATTGCTTGGCATAGCTATAGGATCTATAGAAAGTATCCAAGCTAGTTTAATGTATATAGGTGCCTATATATTAACTCAAGTATTAATTTGGTCTGTAGTCCTTATGATCTCTCCTAAAAGAGATATGCTCATTGAGTTTAGTGGTGTTTCAAGATTAAACCCCATTTTAGCCTTAGCATTAGCTACAGGTTTATTGTCTACTGCAGGAATTCCTCCTTTAATAGGATTTTTAACTAAATGGTATATTATTTTAGCGGCTGTTAGTCAAGGTTTTTATCTAAGTTCTTTAATAGCTTTAGTATGTTCCGTAATAGCTGGAGTCTATTACCTTAGATTAGTTAAAATAATGTTTTATCAGCCTTTATCTGCGCCTTTAGTAATAGCCAATATACTAAAATCTCCACATGGAGCATCTAAGGAAATGGGATTAAGTATGGCCCTATTAATAGGGGTCAGTTTATATTTAGTTCTAACTATTATGTTATGTCCTAGTTTATTTTTTCAGTTGACACATTTAATTGTTTTAGATTTATTCCCATGTATCTTCTAATAATTTTAATACCTTTATTAAGCGCAGTCGGAAGCGGATTAGGGGGTCGTTATCTAGGAGGAAAAGGAGCTGGTTTGTTAACTTCTGTATGGGTGATGGCTAGTTGCTTTATTTCTTTGATCTTATGTTATGAAATCCTTATTAATGGGTCCCCAGTATATATAGAGTTAGGAAGATGGATAGAGTCTGATTTACTAATGACTAATTTCGGCTTACAATTTGATATGGTCACAGCTGTAATGTTAATAGTAGTAACCACCATTAGTGGGTTAGTTCATATATATTCTACAAGTTATATGAGAGAAGACCCCCATTTACCTAGATTCATGAGTTATTTGTCTATATTTACCTTTTTTATGTTAGTTTTAGTTACTAGTAATAATTATGTGCAATTATTTATTGGCTGGGAAGGTGTAGGCTTATGTTCTTATTTATTAATTAACTTTTGGTTTACACGTATACAAGCTAACAAAGCAGCCATTAAGGCAATGTTAATTAATAGAATAGGAGATATAGGATTAATATTAGCTATAATATTAATCTGGAAAGAATTTGGGGTATTAGATTACTGTAGTTTATTCTCCACTGTATCTTCGTCTTCAACTTGTACTTGGATCTGTTTATTTCTTACTATAGGGGCTGCAGGTAAATCTGCTCAATTAGGGTTACATACTTGGTTGCCAGATGCTATGGAGGGTCCCACACCTGTTTCGGCTTTAATTCACGCAGCCACAATGGTAACAGCAGGAGTATTTTTAATTATAAGGTCAGCCCCCCTTTTTGATCATTCTCCCACTGCAACCATTATTGTGGGTTTAGTGGGCTCTTTAACTGCTTTCTTTGCTGCTACAGTAGGATTAGTTCAATCAGATATAAAAAAAGTTATAGCTTATTCTACTTGTAGTCAATTAGGATACATGATAATGGCCTGTGGGACTTATAACTGTTTAAGTAGTTTATATCACTTACTAACTCACGCTTTCTTTAAGGCTCTGCTATTCTTGGGAGCAGGTTCAATAATTCACTCCCTTTTAGATGAACAAGACCTTAGAAAGATGGGGGGTATAATTAGAAGTCTACCTTTAACTTATATATTAATGTTGATAGGTTCATTGTCTCTAGCGGGTTTCCCCTATTTATCAGGATTTTATTCTAAAGATTTAATATTAGAGTTAACTTATAATAGTTATTGTTTAATATCTATTTATTGGTTGGCTTCAATTACAGCCTTCTTAACTGCTTTTTATTCTTTTAGACTTATATATTTAAGCTTTGTGGCTAAGCCCAATTTAACACTTATGAGCGCACAACATTTACAAGAATCTGATTGGAACTTATTGGGTCCTTTATTAGTCTTAGGAGTAGGGAGTATTTTAGTGGGTTATATAGCTCAAAATATGGTATTTGCGCCAGGTTTACGTCCCTTGCCTTTTGCCCCCACTATAATTTCTCTAGCCCCAGTTATTATGTCTGTAACAGGGATATTACTAGTATTTATACTTAGTCCCTATATAATCTATTATGTTTCACGCCCTAGTTTATATGGATTTTTATTTTATGCCTGGGAGTTTAACCAAATAGCAAATTATTATATTGGAAGCACAGTTTGGAAGTTTGGTCATACTGTATCTTATCTTACTATAGATAGAGGTATTTTAGAGATTTTAGGCCCTACTGGAATAGCTCGTTTACTAATTGATAGAACTAGAGATATAAGCAGATTACAATCTGGTTTATTGTTTAATTACGCTTTAATTATATTAGTTGGAGCAGCTCTAGCACTTAATTACTTATTAGTAAATTAAGTTCTTAACTGCAATAGAATGTTAATATGATATTAACTTGTTTAGTGGGTTCTATATTAATAAGTATAATAATAATAGCTTTAATTCCCAGGGAAAATAGTAAGAAACTACGTCAGCAAGCGTTGGAATGGTCTCTGGTAACATTTACTCTTTCTATTTTATTATTAGTTAACTTTCATCAAGAAGCTCAATTTCAACAGATAATAGAATTTAATTGGGTAAGTACCCTAGGTTGGTTTGAGGGTTCTCCTATATTATTCGCTATTGACGGTATCTCTCTATTTTTCATTGTTCTAAGTACTTTGTTAACCCCAATTTGTATTTTAGTAAGTTGGGAAAGTATTAAGTTTCTTGTTAAGGAGTTTATTATGTGTCTTCTAGGTATAGAATTACTCTTAATTGGAGTATTTTCTACATTAGATATATTGATCTTTTATATTTTATTTGAGAGTATATTAATACCTATGTTCTTAATAATAGGAGTGTGGGGAGCCCGGGCAGAGAAGATTAAAGCTGCCTATTATTTCTTCTTTTATACTTTAGTAGGTTCCATATTAATGTTGTTTAGTATAGCAGTTATTTATAGGATAACAGGTACAACTGATTATTTATCCTTAACTAATATTCAAATTTATACTTCAATACAAATTTGGCTATTTATAGGTTTCTTCCTTAGTCTAGCAGTTAAGATACCAATGATACCCTTTCATATATGGTTACCTCTTGCGCATGTTGAGGCTCCTGTAGCTGGATCCGTGATTTTAGCTGGAATATTACTAAAACTAGGAGGTTATGGATTCATAAGATTTGCTTGGCCTATTTTTCCCGAAGCAACAGAGTATTTAGCCCCTGCTATATTAACTTTATCTTTAATAGCAGTAATATATGGGAGTTTAACTACTTGTAGACAGGTAGATGCTAAACGTTTAATAGCTTATTCTTCGGTAGCTCATATGGGTATAGTAACAATAGGCTTATTTACTCATACGATGGAGGGTTTAATAGCTTCGGTATTCCTCATGATAGCTCATGGAATAGTTAGCCCCGCTTTATTTATAGCAGTAACAGTGCTCTATGACAGGCATCATACAAGATTGATTAGATATTATAGAGGAGTGGTTATGACTATGCCTCTATTTTCTATTGTGTTTATGGTGTTTACTTTGGCTAATATATCTTTTCCTCTTAGTTGTAACTTTGTAGGAGAGTTCTTATCCTTGGTGGCTGCTTTTTCTACTAGTGCTTCATTGGGAGTTCTTATGGCAACTAGTATGGTTATAGCGGCTGCTTACTCCTTATATTTATATAATAGAATCTGTTTTGGGCAACTTTCTCCTTATTTAATATTTTCAAGAGATATTAATAGACGAGAGTTTAATGGGCAATTTCCATTATTAGTAGCTATTATATTATTGGGGATAGTTCCTTATCCCTTAATAGAGCTAATTCGTGTATGTTTGCCTAGATTCTTATAAATTTTTCTTATGACCTGTCTTGTACTTTGTATAGAATGTTTAAGCTTAGGCCTAATGCCTAGCCCTACTTGTTATCTCTATTTCATTTTTAAACATGGTAGAGGCAGGAGTTGAACCTGCATAATCAGATTATGAGTCTGAAAACTTACCCTTAGTTGACTCTACTAGCTGAGCTGCGAAGCAGCTACGCTATGCTAATTATCTTTAAACCTTATATAACCAGGGTTTGGGTTAAGAACCCCACCAGTAAATACATACATATAAAAACAACCATACCACATCTACAAAATGCCAATACCAACTAGCAGCCTCAAAACCAAAATGATGATGACGAGTATAGTGATAACCCATTAGTCTAGTTAAACATATGGTCAAAAATGCAGTTCCTATTATAACATGAAAACCATGAAAACCTGTAGCCATAAAAAAGGTTGAACCATATACGGAGTCGGAGATTGTAAAAGGCGCTTCATAATACTCCATAGCTTGTAAGGCTGTAAATTGAAATCCAAGTATTACTGTACAAGTAAGTGCTTGTAGGGCTTCTAATCTTTGTCCGCTAACTATAGCGTGATGTGCCCATGTAACTGTAGCTCCTGAACTAAGTAATATAGCCGTATTTAATAGGGGCACAGAAAAAGGGTTTAACACTTCTATGCCTATAGGGGGCCAAACAGCTCCCAACTCTACAGTAGGGGTTAAACTACTGTGAAAGAAAGCCCAAAAGAAAGCAAAGAAGAAGAAAACTTCGGAAGTAATAAAAAGGAGCATCCCATATCTTAAACCTCTTCTAACTCTCTGAGTGTGAAGTCCTTGGAAAGTAGCCTCTCTAATAACATCTCTCCACCAAACAATCATGGTAAATATCAAAGTAATTGCTCCTAGATACATAATCCATGTATAACTATAATGAAAATATAAAACTGAGCCTACTGTAACCAGTAATGCCCCAATTGAGCCTAAATAAGGCCATGGACTAGGATCGACTAAATGATAAGGGTGATAAGCCTTACTCATGGCTCCCCGGCGGGGAATCTAAAGGAGACTAATACTCCTGTCTGTATAACATACTGGTTAATGTAGATTTAGAGTATCATTTATATATATGGCAGTTAACAGACAAAATACATATGCTTGAATCAAGGCTACGGCAATCTCTAGTAAAGTTATAAATATCATTACTAATATAGGGCCTAAACTTAATACCAACATTCCCTTATTAATCATTGTAAAACCAAAACTTGCTAATATAGCAAATAAAAGATGACCTGCAGATAAATTAGCAGCTAATCTAACCCCTAAAGAGACGGCTCTAGAAATATAACTAAGTGTTTCAATCATAACTAATAAAGGGGCTAATAATAAAGGAGCTCCACTAGGCATCATCATTGAAGCAAAATCCCAACGGAATTGGGTTATACCTAATATTGTGACTGATATTAAAATAGACAGACTTAACCCGAAGGTTATAACAATATGGGCAGTTGGGGTAAATACATAAGGAAATAGACCTAGCATATTTAATCCAGCAATAAACATAAACAGAGTTATAATAAGAGTAAAATAATGAGTTCCCTTATTAGCTGTAGAATCTTTAACTAAACCTAAGAAGTGGGTATAAACAATCTCTTGTATAGCTTGTAATCTTGTAGGTATTAGTTTATATGAACAACTTACTATTAATATTAGGCTTAATAGTATGAGCATCATAATAGAAGAATTAGTAATTAATCCTCCAATTATCCTAACTATATTGAATTGGTCAAAGAAAGAAGCTGCCATGTCTTATATAGGAAGGGATCTATTTATGAAGTATATCTTGTAGTAGAATGTAGGCTCTATTAACCCCTAGCCCTTTACTAGGAGATGTCCCCTCTTCCTCTAGTAAACTTCTTATACGTAAGTTATTCTGTATTTTAGGTAAAATAAACAAACTCATTATACTATAAAGAGTTAATAAAGTTAAGATTGTCCAACTATATTGAGTTAAATAAGCAGTTATATCTAAGTGAGGCATTAGGTTAAAATAAGTTAAGCTCGTTCTAACTGTTAATACGAACTAAAGATCTTCGCATAGGGAAGATAGCCAGCTGATGTATTTATCCATGCTAACGGCTTCTACTACAATAGGCATAAAAGAATGATTAGCGCCACATAACTCGGAACATTGGCCATAAAAAATCCCTGGTCTTTTAACTAAAAAGCCAGTTTGATTAAGACGCCCCGGAATAGCATCCATTTTAATGGCTAATGAAGGTACAGCAAATGAGTGAAGCACATCTGCTGCTGTAACTAAAACTCTAACATAAGTATCAACAGGAACCATCATTCTGTTGTCAACTTCTAATAATCTAAGATCCCCAGGTTCGAGATCATTAGTAGGTATCATATAAGAATCAAATTCCAAAGTACTATCCTGACCTGGAGAAATTTGATAGTCTGAGTATTCATAAGACCAATACCACTGATGGCCTATGGCTTTTACTGTCACACCTGGTTCTAATATTTCATCCATTAAATAAAGTAATTTCAAAGAAGGGAAAGCTATAAACACTAATATAACTGCTGGGATTATAGTCCAAACAATCTCTATTGTAGCCCCTTCTACAAGATAGCGATGATAGGCCTTACCTGTTATACCTCTAGCTATTAACCACATTACAACTGTTATAATAATAGTTAAAACAAACATAATTTGGTTATGAAGGAATAGAATTTCTTCCATAACAGGACTAGCAGCATCTTGGAAACTTAGTTGATAAGGTTCGGACACGTCACGTAGGAGCGAGGCCTCTAATAATGCATTAAGGGAAGTTTTCATTCTTCTCTAGCCTTGTTTCTTTGCTGTTACACCCAATAGATTATCCCCTTATTAGGGACTTCATAACGAAGTTTAGTACTATTACTTACGCCTAGAGTAAGCATGAACAAATATCTTACACGTTGGCTATTTTCCACTAATCATAAGGATATAGGTACTTTATATTTAATATTTGGGGCTTTTTCTGGAATGGCAGGGACAGCTTCGAGTATGTTAATAAGGTTAGAGCTAACAGCTCCAGGTAGTATGTTAGGAGATGATCATCTATATAATGTGATTGTAACAGCACATGCTTTATTAATGATTTTCTTCATGGTAATGCCTATACTTATAGGGGGATTTGGTAATTGGTTTGTCCCAATTATGATAGGTGCCCCTGATATGGCCTTTCCTAGATTGAATAATATCAGTTTCTGGTTATTACCCCCTTCTCTAATACTATTGACAGGTTCTATGTTTGTTGAACAAGGGGCAGGTACAGGTTGGACTATTTACCCTCCATTATCAAGTATCCAAGCTCATTCAGGAGGAGCGGTGGACATGGCCATATTCAGTTTACATCTAGCTGGAGTCTCTTCTATTTTAAGTTCTATTAATTTTATAACTACTATAATTAACATGAGGGTTCCTGGGATGAGTATGCATAGATTGCCTTTATTCGTATGGTCTATCTTAATTACTACTATATTGTTGTTATTGACTTTACCAGTATTAGCGGGTGCAATCACTATGTTGTTAACAGACAGAAATTTTAATACAACCTTCTTTGACCCTGCGGGAGGAGGAGATCCTATTTTATTTCAACATTTATTCTGGTTCTTTGGGCATCCTGAAGTTTATATTTTAATTTTACCCGGATTTGGTATTATATCTCAAATTATACCTACATTTTCAGCTAAACAACATATTTTTGGGTATTTAGGGATGGTATATGCTATGATTTCTATTGGAGTCTTAGGATTTATTGTTTGGGCTCATCATATGTTCACCGTTGGTATGGATGTAGATACTCGTGCCTACTTTACTGCAGCCACTATGATTATTGCAGTTCCTACTGGAATTAAAATATTTAGCTGGCTAGCTACTATATATGGGGGAAGCTTGAAGCTTGATACACCTATGTTGTGGGCTGTAGGGTTTGTTTTCTTATTTACTATAGGAGGTTTGACTGGAGTTATATTAGCTAATGGTTCATTAGATGTGACTTTACATGATACTTATTATGTAGTAGCTCACTTCCATTACGTGTTATCTATGGGGGCTGTATTTGCCATATTTGCAGGATTCTACTATTGGTTTGGTAAAATTACAGGTTTTAGCTATAATGAATTATATGGTAAGATCCATTTCTGGATAATGTTTATAGGAGTTAATTTAACTTTCTTCCCTCAACATTTCTTAGGCTTAGCGGGATTACCTAGAAGATATTCAGATTTTCCTGATGCTTATCAAGAGTGGAACTTAATAAGTTCTTTAGGAGCTATAATAGCACTAATAGGAGTTATGTGGTTTATATTCTTAACTTATGAAGCGTTAATAGCCGAAAGACCTTTTAAGAAATGGCAAATTTCGTCTTCCTCCTTAGAATGGTCTTTAAGTTCTCCGCCTGCTTTCCATACTTATAATGAATTACCTTTTGTTTATCAAAGCTCTAATATGTTTAAATAATTGAGTCAAGGGATGATTTACATATTATTCCATACTACTCCTTTGACCTTGGGGAGTTTATAAGGCAATGTATTCTTCTAATACATGCAAGGCCCTGTAAGGGTCATACTGGTGAGGAAAAAATGGAAACCTTAGAAAAGTCTCTGTTGACGTATTAGAATAGGTGAGATAGTGGCTCACCTGGTTGAAGATGCGTAGTATAACCACACTTTCACTGTAACAAGGGGAAGACATTTTGGCAGCAGTAGAGAATTTTGTGCAATGGGTAAACGCTTGACACAGGGTTTTACACTGAGGTCTGTCTAACTAAGTGCCAGCAGACGCGGTTAAACTTAGAGGCCCAGTTTTTATTTTGCATTAGGCGTTAAAGTATGTAGTGAAGCATGAGGAGAAAGTAAGGCAAACCTCTTGGTAATGGTAAAATGTTTGGAACAAGAGTGGAAGTCCGAAGGTGAAGACTCCTTACTCCATTCATGGTAAATCTTCATTAAATACTAAAGCTTGGATCACAAACAGGATTAGATACCCTGGTAGTCCTTGCCCTAAACTTATACAATAGCTTTTTTAGCTAATAACCTTTTTGTATGCCTGAATACTATGATCGCAAGATTGAAACTCAAAAGGCTTGGCTGTTCACTGTTTGAATCAGAGGAGCGTGTAATTTAATACGATGATCCGCGTGTCACCTCACCTTTCCTTGAAAGCAACTACTCTTAAAGAGTGATCGCTCAGGCATTGCATGGCCGTCGTCAGGATAACAATAAATGTTATCCTCAACCCTATTAAGGATAAAGTCAGGTGTCATGGTCTTTATGGAAAGGGATATTATGCGCTACATTATCCTAGACAATATCTATATAAAGTAAATTAGGAAGCGGAGATTTTCTGAAAGAGGAATCTTAAGTAGGATTTGATAGTAATCGGGAAGTAGAGCGTTCCGGTGAACTCTAACCCAGTGTTAGCACAAATCGCCCGTCGTCCCCTTCAAGTTGAGGATACGAGACGTCCCTCACTAATTGATGAGGGGTTATCCCTCCTTTTCGAGAATGGGTAAGTCGTAACATAGTAAGGGTAAGGGAACTTGTTCTTGGGTCATAGGCTACGTTAAATACGTATTTGGCCGCCCTCTTCGAGGGGAGTATCTAGAATGATTAATACTATTATTTTAATTATCTTTAAAACGCTTGCTATAATAATACCTTTATTAGCGGCTGTAGCTTATTTAACTTTAGCCGAAAGAAAGTTATTAGGTTATATGCAAGCACGAAAAGGACCAAATGTAGTGGGTATTTATGGACTGTTACAGCCTTTAGCTGATGGAATAAAGTTATTTGCTAAAGAGATGGTTATACCCAATCATGCTAATCTGTCGGTTTATATTGTGGCCCCTATGCTATCGTTTACTTTAGCTCTTTTGGCTTGGGGGGTTATTCCTTATAGCCCAGGTATAGTAATAGCTGATATTAATATTGGTATCTTATACATATTTGCTATAAGTTCTATGGGGGTGTATGCTATATTAATGTCTGGTTGGGGGAGTAATTCTAAATACGCATTTTTGGGAGCTATCAGAGCAGCGGCTCAGATGATTAGCTATGAAGTGTGTATAGGGCTCATCCTTATATCAGTCATATTATGTGTAGGTTCACTTAATATCACTCAAATAGTTTTAGCTCAAAATGAAATTTGGTATATTATACCTTTATTTCCAGCTGCTTTAATGTTCTTTGCTTCAGCATTAGCTGAAACTAATAGGGCTCCTTTTGATCTTACCGAGGGAGAATCTGAATTAGTATCAGGATATAATGTAGAATATTCTAGTATGTCTTTTGCTTTATTCTTTTTAGCTGAATATGGCCATATAATTCTAATGAGCTGTTTAATAAGTTTGTTATTTTTAGGTGGTTGGGCACCTTTTACAGGAATTCTCGGTATGGGTTGCTTAGCCCTTAAAACTTCGGCTATAGCCTTCTCTTTTGTGTGGGTAAGAGCTTCTTTCCCCAGAATGAGATATGACCAACTTATGTACTTATTATGAAAGTCTTATCTACCTTTCAGTCTGGGTTTAATAGTTTTAGTTTCTAGTCTTCTGATAGGTTTGGATGCAGTGCCCTTTATAGGGGGCTAGCCCTTGAGGGCTATGGAATCGCCCAGCAAAATGTTAAGAATCAGAACCCAACATCCTATAATATCTATTGTGAATGGAGTACTAGTAGATTTACCTGCCCCTTCTAATATTAGTTATTTGTGGAATTTTGGTTCTTTGTTAGGAACTTGTTTAGGTATTCAATTGATTACCGGAATATTCTTAGCTATGCATTATTGTCCTGAAGTTAATTTAGCTTTTGATTCAATTTCTCATGTTTTAAGAGACGTAAATTATGGTTTTATGTTAAAGTACATTCATGCTAATGGAGCTTCTTTATTCTTTGTATGTGTGTATATACATATAGGCAGAGGACTCTACTATGGAAGCTATATGAAAATGGATGTATGGAATACTGGGGTTTTAATATATTTTATAATGATGTTAACCGCTTTCTTAGGATATGTATTACCCTGGGGACAAATGTCTTTCTGGGGGGCTACAGTTATAACTAACTTTTGTTCTGCTATACCTTATGTGGGCACAGAGATTGTTCAATGGATTTGGGGAGGGTTTAGCTTATCTAACGCGACTCTTAACCGTTTTTACTCTTTACATTATCTTTTTCCTTTTCTTATAGCTGGATTAGCCGTGTTACATATTATTAGTTTACATACAGATGGATCTAATAATCCTTTGGGGATTAATTCCAATATAGATAAAGTAACCTTTCATGTTTATTATACTTACAAGGATCTATTTGGGATATTATTACTAGGTGTAATTTTAGTTCTAATTAGTTATTTTATGCCTAATGCGCTAGGTGATCCCGAGAATTTTATTCAAGCTAATCCTCTAGTAACTCCTGTTCATATACAACCAGAATGGTACTTTTTATTTGCATATGCCATACTACGTGCTATACCTAACAAGCTTGGGGGAGTCTTGGCTCTGGTAGCTAGTGTCTTTGTTCTATTTTTATTACCTTTTATACATACTAGTAAATTAAGGGCCCTAACATTTAGACCTTTGGGTAAAATAGCCTTTTGGTTTTTAATAGCTGACTTTATTTTATTAACTTGGATAGGAGCCAATCCAGTAGAGGAACCTTACGTTACTATAGGCCAATTTGCTTCTGTTTTTTACTTTTGTTACTTCTTATTATTAATTCCTCTTTTAGGTTGGGTAGAAACCCGTTTACTCCGGATGAAGTAGCATGGATTTAAATTAATATGAATAGTCTGTTTATTATATTCTCCTTAGTAATAGTTGGGGCTAGTTTTATGGTTATATCTACTCCTAATCCTGTTTATTCAGTATTTTGGTTAGTTATAGCCTTTGTTAATGCTGCTGTTATGTTTATATCATTAGGATTAGATTATATAGGCTTAATATTTATCATTGTATACGTAGGAGCTATAGCTATCTTGTTCTTATTCGTAATTATGCTAATTCAACAGCCTAATAAAGTAGATTCTCAAGATCACTCGCATTTCTTACCTGTAGGATTATCTGTGATATTCTTATTTTATAGTTTACTAACCCATAGCTCTCAATATATCAGCAATCCTGTTATAGAGTCTAGAACTAATATAGGGGCGATAGGGAGTCATCTTTATACAACTTATTATGAATTAGTGTTAGTAGCTAGTTTGGTGTTGCTAATCGCCATGGTAGGAGCCATATTATTAGCTCAACAGCCAAATACACCTTCTTTTTATAAACCCAACGTAGAGATACGTAGTAGGCAAGACCTTTTTCTACAAATAAGCAGAAAGCCCTTTTAGGGACTTTCTGGCTAAGTGTTTTGTTAAGCACTTTTCCCCCTTAGAAACATGGAGTTCAAAGGAATACTAATACTACTTATCGTTAGCGGGACATTATCAATTATAACTTTAGGGGCATCTTATATATTAGGAAATAAACAACCTTACATGGAGAAAGTCTCAGTATATGAGTGTGGGTTTGATCCTTTTGATAACCCGGGAAATCCTTTCTCCGTTAGATTCTTCTTAATTGGTATCTTATTTTTAATATTTGATCTTGAAATATCTTTTCTCTTCCCTTGGGCTGTTACCTATATGGGCTTACCCCTATTTGGATATTGGATTGTTATATTATTTTTATTTATTTTAACTTTAGGTTTAGTTTATGAATGGATAGAAGGAGGCTTAGAATGGGAAAATTAAAGTATGTCTTATTTAATATTATCTATTGTCATCTTATTAATTGGAATATTAGGGATTATTCTTAATAGAAGCAATTTAATTATTATGTTAATGTGTGTAGAGTTAGTTTTATTAGCTTCTACTATTTTGCTTCTTTTTGAGTCTCGTGTGTTATATACGCTTTCTGGGCAAATTTTTGCTATTATGATTTTAACTGTAGCAGCTGCCGAGTCTGCTATAGGTTTAGCCATTATGGTTAATTATTACCGTTTACGTGGTACAATTGCTGTTCGAGCCATAAATTTATTAAGAGGTTAACTCAAAATTAAAAATGAATCAAATACCTAAGCAATATTTCAACTTAATGGAGGAGAATTATTCTAAGTATGGATTATCGGTAATCCAGTTTATTCAAATAGGTAAGTTTTATGAACTTTGGCATGAGCCTGAGGATTCTTGTTTACAGCAAGCCTATTTTCAAGCTGAGTTATTAGCTGAATCTAATCCAAGGCCTTTAGGGTTAATACCCCCCATTGAACAAGTTTCTTCTTTACTTGATATGAGGATAATATCCATAGGTAAAAAATCCTTGCTTCAAATGGGGTTTCCTACTTATTCTCTTACTACTCATTTAAGCACTTTGTTAGATAAAGGTTGGACTATTATAGTTATAGATGAACTAATTACAGTTAAACCCGGGCCCAAACAACGCGCAGTCTCTCAGGTTTATTCCCCTAGTTGTAATATGGAAGATTGTTCTGAGTTATCCTATGTAATATCAGTTTATTTTAAGGATAACTTACTAGGTATTACTTTATTTTCAGCTATGAATGGACATAGTGTAATGTTTCCTGTTTATTGGGAAGACAGAGACAAAGTAGCTCGATTATTAATAAGCTATCGTATCAAAGAAGTAGTAATTTGGGCTGGTCCTGATCAGGGTATACTAAATACTATATATGATTTATTAATAGATTGGAATTTATTTCCTCTTGAACCTAATGCTAGAATTGAAGTTATGGATAGTCCAGATACTTGTTATTTATCTTATAGATACGAAAATGAAAGTAAGGAGTGGCTTTTGTTACATATTTATTTAGATATAAACAAAGAGTGGTTTAACAAAAATTATCAAGAATACACTCTTAGTAAAATATTTAAAAGCACTTGGAAGGCAAATATCCATCAGGTTAATATTATTAGTCTTTTAGGTGTATTACAGTTTGTTAAAGATAGAAATCCTAATTTTATTAACAATCTACAACTTCCTGAGTCTTATAATTCTGTTGTTAGTCCTTTAAATTTAATATTGTGTAATCGAGCAGAATATCAATTGGACTTATTACCTAAAAGAGGTAAATTGGGAGGCTTACTAAATTTAATTGATTACTGTTCTACTGCAATGGGTAAAAGATTACTTAAATTCAGACTTCTTAACCCCATCACCGATTATACTGAATTAAATCTTCGTTATGAGGAAGTTGCGACATTTAAAAAATTAATTGATAAACAGGTAATAGATAAATCTGAGTTAAAACAAATTAAAGATTTATCTTCTTTACATCGTCAATGAGCTATAAGTGCTTCCACTAAAACTATAGAGAATAACTTGTGGTTGCCCCCTAAAAAGCTGAATCAAGTTTACCTCTCTTATTTGTCGGCTAACAAATTTATTAAGTCTTTAATCCCTTTATTGCAATATAACCCTATTATAATAGAACACTTGGCAATTGGACCTCAATTAGAATCTTTAATTGAGGAAATAAAACTAATTTTCCAAGTGGATAATCTCAAAGGAGAGTTAAAAGACATATTACAACCCACGGATAGCCTATCTAACCTTCTCTCCCAACAACAATATTTAAAGGACCAACTTACAGAATGGGCCGAACAAACTTCTAATATTGTATTTAGAGATAAAATTTCTATTAAAGCTGAATATTTTAGTAAGGAAGGTTATGTCTTCTCTATTTTATCTAAAAAGTTAGTTCAGTTAAATCTCGCCTCAGATCAAGGTTCTATTATCATATTAGGAAAAAAAGGGAGTTACCATCTAATTACTAGTTCCTCTGTTCTTAAAGTAACCAATGAGTTAAACTTATTAGAAGAGCAAATCAATACATATATTAAACAAACTTATAACAGAGAACTTAAGAGATTATATTTTAATTATTATGAACTGTTTTTACCTTTAGAAAATATGATTTCTAGATTAGATGTTGCATTAAGTGGGGCTATAGTATCTACTAAGTTTAATTATACTAGACCTTGCTTACAGGAGGAAGGTAAAGGTTTAATCGAAACTATTAATCTCCGACATCCATTGATAGAACAATTAAATAATCAGGAAGAATGTGTAGCTCATGATATCAGTTTAGAGGATAAGGGTATGTTAATATTCTCGGTAAATGGTGCAGGCAAGTCTACTTTACTTAGAGCTGTAGGGGTTAACTTAATCTTAGCTCAGGCAGGCATGTATGTAGCTGCAGATTCTTTTAACTTAAGACCCTACAACTATTTAATTACTCGTATTTTAGGAGGGGATGATCTACATAAAGGTCAAGGTACTTTTGAAGTTGAGATGAGAGATCTCCATACTATATTAAAGCTAGCTAATTATAATAGTTTAATATTAGGGGACGAAATTTGCCATGGGACAGAAGTTAATTCAGGGTTAGCAATATTAGCGGCAACAATTGAAAGATTAACAGCTGCACGAACTAGCTTTGTTCTTTCTACTCACCTACATCAAGTTTGTTCTTTAATTGATTTCCCTGTTAGATATTATCATTTATCTGTTATTCAGAGAGAAGATTTAGGTATAATTTATGAACGAAAATTAAAACCTGGCCCAGGGCCCTCTCAATATGGGGTCGAAGTTATGGGCCATTTTATTAAGGACCGAGAATTTTATAGTAATGCTTTAAAATATCGTAAGCTTATTAATAAAAAGTTAACATCTAGAAGTAAATCTAGCTCTTTAACAGTGTTTCGTCCTTCTAAATATAACTCTGAAGTTTTTATAGACTCTTGTGAAATATGTGGAGCTCCAGCAGAAGCCGTTCATCATATTAAACCCAAGAAATCCAATACCTTCAATCTTAATAGAAAGTCTAATTTAGTGCCTGTATGCTCAAACTGTCATTTAGATATTCATAGAAATAAGATACGTATTATAGGCTGGAAGAGAACCCCAGTACATAATAAATTATATTGGGTTTATTGTAATGATTCTCTAGACAGTGGAACTAAGTAAAGTCTAGGGTCTATGGGTAAGGACGTGAAATACGAAATAACAAGGGAGAGACTTTGAACTTGTTAATCCTAACTGAAAAGGGTGAATTAAATAGTTAATTGAAACATCTTACTAAACTATGAGGAATACATCAACTGAGATTCCGTGCGTAGCGGCGAGCGATAACGGAATTGTCTCTAACAGTTACTTAAGATGATTAGACATCTAGACTAAACCCCTATAGACACCTATAGAGAAAGTACCGTGAGGGAAAGACTCATAATTGGTTCTAAAAGTTACCTTTTGCATAAGGGGCCTGCAAGATAAGATTTGGCAAGCTTAAGTATTTAATGAAGGCGTAGTGAAAGCAAGAGAAAACTCGTCAGTCAAATCTCCCGAAACCAAGTGATCTAACCATGGCCAGGTAGGATTATATTAAATACTCCTGACCGAACCAGTGATTGTGGCAAAAATCTTGGACGAGCTGTGGTTAGGGGTGAAATACTAGTCGAACTTGGATATAGCTGGTTCTCTACGAAACTTATCTTAGTAAGACATTCCAAGTTGATTCATCCCCAAATTAAGGGGCTTGAATTAATGGTTTAGTCAGACTATGGCTATAAGGCCCTTAGTCAAGAGGGATAAGCCCTAACCAGAAATTAAAGTCGCTAATACAGATTAAGTGTGTAAAGAGAGTCCGACTTAGACAAACAGGAAGTAGGCTTGGAAACAGCCATCTGCACAGGAAAACGTAAAAGTTCACTGAACGAGCTAGGAAACTTTAAGAATTAAGACGGCTAAATCTGTAACTGAAATTCTGGAAGCCATAAGGCGACCTTAAGGACGCATAAATTGGTTTGGTAGTAGAGCGTTCTGTAGTTATATACCTAGAGATATAAACAGAAGTGATAATGCAGGCATGAGTAGTAAAAGATTCATTCCCAAATAAAATGTTTATACAACTTCTAAGAGCACTACGCTCAATGGATTATAATTATTCAACTGTTCAGGAAAATTATTAGAAGCCCATCCCAAGATGAGCTGTTTTTATTTATATTGTTATTTATGGGACTTAGATCTAGGCATAATTTCTTTTAAGGAACTAGGCAAAAGAAGATCTCGACTGTTTACCAAAAACATAGCTCTCTGCTAAAGATTTGCTGAAGTATAGAGGGTGAATTCTGCCCAATGGTTGTAAAGGGAAACTGAGGACTAATGTCTAAAGCTAAACCCAACTGAATGGCCGCGGTAACTCTGACCGTGATAATGTAGCACAATAAATAGCCAATTAATTGTTGGCGGGTATGAATGGAACCACGAGGGTCTTACTGTCTCAAGAGGAAAGCCTATGAAATTATAATTGTAGTGAAGATACTACATAAACATTGTAAGACGAAAAGACCCTATCGAGCTTTACTGGATATCTATAGCGTTAATTTATAATGTTCGTTACTAAGTAATCTGATTATAAGTTAATAAATTTTGTTGGTAGGACAGTTTAGTTGGGGCGACTACCTTTGAATAAGTAACGAAGGCGAGCTTAAGGTATTTATTTAAATTTCATTAGCCTGACAGTGAGGGGGACACCCCTAGCTGGCACAAGGACCCCGCGGGGTTCCTATGTGGGCAATAGTGACCCGATATAATTATCTAAAATTAAAATATCGAAAGCGGATAAAAGCTACCGTAGGGATAACAGCGTAATATTGTCGGAGAGTTCTTATCGAGGACAGTGTTTGCGACCTCGATGTTGAATTGCGGTGCCCTGGTGCTGTAGAAGGTACCTTAGGTTGGTCTGTTCGACCATGAAAACCGTACATGATTTGAGTTCAGAGCGTGGTGACACAGCTCGGTTTCTATCTACAATGTTCAATCCTAACTTTTCTGATACCTAGTACGCAAGGAATGGTATCAGCGATGCTCGACTATATAGGTCCCATCGAAATACTTAACTTCTGGCTGCTGCAAGGAAGGAATAAAAAGGTTTAAGGATTAATCAGGTACCATGAGGGTTCATAGCCCCTTGGTACCCT